AGATGCCTTGTTTCACTCCGGTAGTATCATAGATCGGGTCGATGCAGAGGAAATGAATGCATTTCCATACTATTAAAACAAACCATTAAAAAAATGAAGAAATAGATAAAATGGAATCTGGATTCTGCCAAATCATTGATTCGACTGGATCTTACGGAGCCTGTTCATGCATGACATGATTCGGGGCTGATCATAGAAAGAATTCTATTCAAACGAACCAGCCTATCGTCTGTATATAGCTTATACGGTGGTTGGAACAAAGACACATTTGTTTGTGAATTTCAATGTGGCAGAAAGAGGAATATATCTGCACGGCCTAATAAATAGTTCAAGTCACACACTCCCATAATCCATTTTCCTTTAGGAGAATTTCCTTCAACTAGTCGTGTTATGTTAAATAACATAATACAATAATATTGCGGGGTTGAAGGAAAGAGAATGTCAAAAAACATGTCTTAGTCGTTTTAATTTGAATAAGACACATTTGTAGCAATGAAATACTATTGTTCCTTCCCGAAGTGATAAATGATTGATTATAAAGATCTATAATCTATCTTCTCTATAAGGGACCAGAAATACCCTGTTTACGTATCATAAGGAAATGCATTAACATAAATACAGCAGTAAGAAGAGGCAATACAAAAGTGTGTAAACTATAAAAACGAGTCAAAGTGGATTGTCCCACACTCGCACTTCCGCGCAATAACTCTACCAAAGGCGATCCTATTATAGGAATAGCTTCAGGCACGCCTGTTACAATTTTGACCGCCCAATAACCAATTTGGTCCCAAGGTAAGGAATAACCAGTTACACCAAAAGATGCGGTCAATACACCCAGAACTACACCTGTAACCCAAGTTAATTCTCGAGGTTTTTTAAACCCACCGGTGAGATACACACGAAATACGTGCAGTATCATCATTAGAACCATCATGCTTGCCGACCACCGATGAACTGATCGGATTAACCAACCAAAATTCGCCTCAGTCATTATGTATTGAACAGAAGCAAACGCCTCAGTAACAGTTGGACGATAATAAAAAGTCATAGCAAATCCCGTAGCTACTTGTACTAAAAAACAAGTAAGGGTAATTCCGCCTAGGCAATAAAATATGTTGACATGAGGAGGAACATATTTACTAGTTATATCATCTGCAATCGCCTGAATCTCGAGACGTTCTTCGAACCAATCATAGACTTTATTGAGATAGGTAACCCGGGGGTACTCCCCCTCTGAGAACCGTATATGAAAATTTTATCTCGTACAGCTCAAGCAAAAACACACAAATACTGCTCCCAACGCATATGTAATCAAAATATCTTACTCTTCCGATTTCATCTTCTCAGAAGTGAAGATACGAAGCATTCAAAATACGAAAGTTTTTCTTTGTGGTGATAATGCCAAAATTTCAAGTCGGCTCTACCCTTTTTTATTGTTACTACAGGCCTCTTGAATCTTCTCTTTCCCTATTTTGTCTTTGATTTTTTGTTGTGTGTAATCCGGCTTTGACTGTTGTTTTTTCTCATTGATAGGAATTTATCTTGTTAAGACCCTAGAAACTAATCGAAACCCTAGATTCATACTAGAACCACGATGATTCAATAAAAACCCCAAGCCCAAAGATTCCCTGAGTCAGAATTATCGGATCATCACTTAAATAGGTATAATGACTCAAAATACGAAAGAATTTACCTTTTAATCAAAGTCATTGAAAAATGTTTAGTTAGAATCCGGTCACAAGGTCTGAATCTTAAATATGAATCATAGTTCAATTCTGGATCTATTTCATAATATTTCGTGCTCCAAATACTCAGATGAGTATTCGACGAGGTAGAACCGTCTCTAGCAAGATAAGATGACAGACTCATTCTCTGTATTATCAATAGGATCCATTCTAACAAGTCACACACTCATATTCCGGAAATACAGAAAGAAAGAAATTCCGCGATTGAACTGCCAACGGGGTTATAAGTCATAAACCTGAGATTTCACTTTAGTATTGAAAAACTCGAACTTAGTAGTTCTTGTAGATTTAATTCATTGAAATTCCATCCAGTAAAACGGAAGAATTGTAAATCTCCAAAATAATAGATAGGAATACTGCAAATAAAGCCATTGCGATACCCATCAAAGGAGTCGTTCCCCAGCCAGGAGCTACTTTACCATATTCCGAATTCAACGGTTTCAATAAAGCCCCTACCGTAGTTTGTCTTGGACGAGATCTAGAACTACTCTCAACGGTTTGTGTAGCCATAAATCCGATTGTATTTATTGAGATCTGTTGACTTTGTATACCATTCCCCTGTAAATAAAGGATCTTATCAGAGATCCATTGCGGTCTTGAATTCATATAAGAATGGAAACAGCAACCCTAGTCGCCATCTTTATATCTGGTTTACTTGTAAGTTTTACCGGGTACGCCTTATATACCGCTTTTGGGCAACCCTCTCAACAACTAAGAGATCCGTTCGAGGAACACGGAGACTAGTTGAAGTAATGAGCCTCCCAATATTGAATGCTGGGAGGCTCATTACTTCAACGGAGATAATGAAAAATCATTTCTTCGTTGTAATTTTAGGCGGTTCTCGAAAAAAGATAGCGAAAAAAATGATCCCTAACGTCGAGACTAATAGAAATGTATAAACCAATGCTTCCATAGATTCGATTGTGGTTTACAATTATAACTTCCATACCTGTTTATGGGGGATTATTTCCCTGCTAAAGAAAGAGTCAACGAAAGGGTAATGATTCAATCAAGATTTCTCTGATCCCCAATGTCAAACCAAATAAAAAAAAAAAAAAGAGAGACTCAAACTACGAAAGAAATTTTGTATCAGACTGCTTGTCTTCTTGTAGTTGGATCTCCTAGTTTTTGGAATGTTCCAAATTCTACTTGAGAATCTAAATCTGGATCAATACCAGCAAAAACATCTCTGAACAAGGTTCTAGCCCCATGCCAAATATGTCCGAAGAAGAAGAGCAGCGCAAAAGAAGCATGTCCAAAAGTAAACCAACCCCTTGGACTACTACGAAAAACACCATCTGATTTCAAAGTAGCACGATCTAATTCAAAAATTTCACCCAATTGAGCACGTCTAGCATATTTTTTGACAGTAGCAGGATCGCTATAACTGACGCCATTGAGTTCGCCGCCGTAGAACTCAACAGTTACACCTACTTGTTCTACGCTATATTTCGATTCTGCTCTTCGAAAAGGAACATCGGCTCGAACAATTCCATCTCCGTCTATCAAAACGACCGGAAATGTTTCAAAAAAAGTAGGCATACGACGTACAAAGAGCTCGCGCCCTTCTTTATCTCTAAATATTGGGTGTCCTAACCACCCAACAGCTATTCCATCCCCATTGTCCATGGAACCTGCCCTGAATAAACCCCCCTTTGCCGGATTATTGCCAATGTAATCATAAAAGGCTAATTTCTCAGGAATTTTCGACCAAGCTTCTGATAAACTTTGATTTTCGGCCAGCCCGGCACTAATTCTTCTATATATTTCTTGCTGAAAGTATCCCTGATCCCATTGATAACGAGTGGGGCCAAATAATTCGATCGGAGTAGTTGCTGAACCATACCACATAGTTCCGGCGACTACAAAAGCTGCAAAAAAGACAGCAGCGATACTGCTGGAAAGTACGGTTTCAATATTACCCATACGTAATCCTTTGTATAGACGTTGGGGCGGGCGGACACTAAGATGAAATAGACCCGCCAATATGCCCAATGTCCCTGCTGCAATATGATGAGAGGCTATTCCCCCTGGAACAAAAGGATCAAAACCTTCTACGCCCCATGCGGGATTTACTGGCTGGACTTTTCCAGTTAGTCCATAAGGGTCAGACACCCATATTCCAGGACCATACAAGCCGGTTACATGAAATGCGCCAAAACCAAAACAAGCCACCCCGGAAAGAAATAAATGAATTCCAAAAATTTTAGGCAAATCTAATGAAGGTTTTCCTGTACGTTCATCAGAAAAAATTTCTAGATCCCAATACACCCAATGCCAAATAGCTGCCAAAAAGCACAAGCCAGAAAACACAATATGTGCCCCGGCCACACCCTCATAACTCCAAATACCGGGATCCGTTACTGTCCCCCCTGTAATACTCCAACCGCCCCAGGAATTTGTTATTCCTAAACGAGTCATGAAGGGTATAACGAACATACCCTGTCTCCACATTGGATCAAGAACGGGATCAGAGGGATCAAAAACCGCTAATTCATATAGAGCCATCGAACCAGCCCAACCGGCAACCAGAGCCGTATGCATTATATGGACAGAAATCAACCGACCAGGATCATTCAATACAACGGTATGAACACGATACCAAGGCAAACCCATGGAAATACCCCTTTATCAAATAAAAATAGATACTATGTAACTTTATTGCATTGGAAAATACTATGACTATCAACGGACCCCTGTTCTGTTCAGTGAATTATCTCGGAGCAAGGGTTAATATTTGTTCTATTCTATTGGTATTGGTAATAATAGAACAATTATGTTTGTAGGAACAAAGAGAAGCAGATCTATTCTATACCCGATAAGTATCAATACGCAATGGGGGTTGATACCTTTTTATATGATCAAATGTCGCCATATTTGTTCATCGTTGGAAGGCTCTAGTAGAATTAGACTTTAGTTATTCTATCGCCTTTTCTGACCTGTTCTAATGTATTCTAGACGAAATATATGATAAAGAATATCAACCTTTATCGTATATGTTGATGTTGATATTCTGAAGAGACTAACCCGATTATTACGTTTCCATATCAAAGTGAAATATAGTACTTCATTTTTTTCTTTCAGTTAATGCCTATTGGTGTTCCAAAAGTACCCTTTCGAATCCCGGGAGACGAAGATGCAACTTGGGTTGACGTATAGTGCGACTTGTCAGATATAGTGGGTCATATGGGCTTTCCCCGTTCTCTTCTCCGATCAAGAGATCCCCCCTTCGCCGAAGAAAGATTGAGTTACTCGTCTAAAATTCGGAGCGTGAAGTTCAACTAGATCCATTTGTAAGGGGATTTAGACTAATAGTATCAATTAGAATAATTTAGGGTTGGCTTGGTTAAACCAATAAAATGACATGAAGTATCCAGGCTCCGTTTAAACAAATCCCAATTGATAATATATCGATAATTAATGCTTGTATTGTATGAAACCTTATTCCTATTTTCAAATGAGAAAAGGAATAAAGCATTTGAACCGCAATTACTCGAATAGAATAGATGAATTCAATATGTTGAATATCCTATTTCTTTGGCAAAGGCATGAGCCGAATGAAAAAAGGAAATCTTAGCAAAACAAAAAGAAGCGGTATTAGAAACATTTGCCCTATATGTGCAAATCAAAATCGAGCAGATTTTTACCCGGAGTAGAGCATAAACCTAAAAGAATGAAAGAGAAGAGGCCCCTTCAAGAACAAGCAAATAACATCGTGGTTTGCAGTTAATCTCGATAAAACAATAAATCAACGAGCAGTTAGTTAGAAAAGTTTACTCTTACTATAACAAATACTATCTCTTTAAACTCTTTTTTTTTATGATTGTATTTGATTTGCATATTATTGCATATTCAATAAAAAATTTGACTTTCTATTATATGTATGTAATTTTACATTTTGTTTTTCTGTTTCTGATTCCTTTGTTCCATTTTGTTCTATATAGTTATCCATTTATAGTTGGTTCTAGTTAGCTATAGTAGACATAAGGAAACGAGGAAGAAAAACTCATATTTATTGAAAAATAGAAGACAAACCCCCTCATTATAAACTGTTATCCAAAAAGAAGAGGACAGTAATCTACACATTGATTTTTTCTTTTTCACATTTTTTTGAACCGTATGCATCAAAAGGTGCATGTACGGTTCCTAAGGGATAAAATTTTACCCTAATCAACCGACTTTATCGAGCAAGATTACTTTTTTTAACCCAAGAGATTACGACCGAGATCTCGAATTACCTTGTTGGTCTTATCGTATATCTCAGTATAGAGGATCAGACCCAGGATTTGTATTTGTTTATAAATTGTCCTGGCGGATGGGTATTACCCGGAATAGCTATTTTTGATGCTATGCAACTTGTGCTACCAGATGTATATACAATATGCATGGGAATAGCCGCTTCAATGGGATCTTTTATCCTGGTCGGAGGAGAAATTACCAAACGTTTTGCATTCCCTCACGCTTGGCTTTGGCGCCAATGAGTTTTTATTTGAGAAAAAAAGATTATGCCTTCACCATAAAAAATATCAATATATATTATGTTATGAGTAAAAATAGCATGGCACTTTGAATTCGATATGAAAAATTTTGTTCGTTTTTTTTTTCAAAACATTAGATTATGTATCGAGAGAGGAGTATGAGATAAAGGGTATTCCCGATTTTTTATTTATCCGGAGTCCATTTCAGCGTCACAAACTTTTTTTATACCAAAAGACTCTTAATCCTAACCTAACAATATTTATGTTTGAAAGAGTACGAAAAAAACTTCCTTATTTAAAATAAAAAAGAAACTTTGGGATTGCTGAATTACAGACGAAATCAACGAAACGAATCTATAAAAATCTATAAAGCAACGGAGCCATCGTAGTATTTTGAACTCACGAAAAGAAGGGTGGTAATTGAACGATTTACTGATCTGGATCTGATCGATTCTATTTTTCTTCGATGGAAGAGAAAAGTAAATTTCATTGTCGAGCCGTATGCAATGCGCAAAAGATGCACGTACGGTTGTTCAAGTTTATTTTTATTCGCTATCTTTTGTCTTCGACGCATCAAGGCGAGATAGAAGAAACCCTTTTTGTTATATCATCAGGGTAATGATCCATCAACCTGCTAGTGCTTTTCATGAGGGATCAACGGGAGAGTGTATGATGGAAGCGGAAGAACTATTGACTCTGCGAGAAACCCTCACAAAGGTGTATGCACAACGAACAGGCCAACCTTTTTGGGTTCTAACCGAAGACCTGGAAAGGGATGTTTTTATGTCAGCAAGAGAAGCCCAAGCTCACGGAATTATTGATCTTGTAGCGAATGAAGGAGTAGAAATAGTAAAGAAAGACAAATGGAAAGAGTAGAAGTAGGCAAATTCACAAATTTATATTTGATCTTTTTACTTGACTAGGGAATATTCTCTATAACTAGAAAAAATTCATAATCATCAGGTTAGGATTGATCTAAACCAGTCCCTTATGTAAATGATTCAGCATGCCAACTATTAAACAGCTTATTAGAAACACAAGACAGCCAATCAGAAACGTCACAAAATCCCCCGCTCTTCGGGGATGTCCTCAGCGCCGAGGAACATGTACTAGGGTGTATGTGCGACTCGTTCAGATTATGGGCTGGGCCAACAAAAGAAATCCATTTTCCAGTATCAATGATCATTACCCGCGAATAGGATAAAATGGAAGAACTACGGTCACTATCGAAAAAAAGATCTATCATATCCATCTATTGCGTATTAAATTTATGGTTTCTCTTGGTGTAACCCCAACCAGCTCAATTTAAGATGAGAAGCAAGTTCCCATTGGTAGCAAGTGCTATACATTAAGCGGGAAGGTATTCTTAAAAAAAAGATTATGCTCCCATTTTTGCAAAACGGACTAACAGGGTCAGCTATCCAGCAAACCTTCCAAATGAAATACCGTTACTGTATAGGCGGATCTCGTTGTGAAAGACCTATTACTGGATAATTCATGGGTAGAGCCGAAGATTTTTAATTGTACAAGTTACCAATAACGTTGACTAAACGAAGTAAAGGGCTCCGGTGTATAGAGAGGACCTCACCGTTTAAGAAGTAACCATAGAAACGAAGGAATCCACTATTTCTTTATTTATCTAGATAGATTATCCAGATTGATTACGTTTTTCTTTGGGATAATGAGTATCAATCCAATTTCTTATTTCATTCGGCGTTGGGGCGAAATGCCGCAAAAAAATAAAAAATCGTGGTCGGGAAGGTTATAGTAGCAAAAGCCATTGGAATTCTTTTTATACATTGGAAAAATTCGTTTTGTTATTAACAGCGAGGACAGAAAAAATAACTCAAAGAGAAAGAAAATCAATTAGTTATTTAACAAAGTTTCATTTATTCAATGACCAGAGTTAGACGAGGGTATATAGCTCGGAGACGTAGAAAAAAAATGCGTTTATTTGTATCAAGCTTTCGCGGGGCGCATTCAAAAACTATTCGCATTATTACTCAACAGAAAATAAGAGCTTTGTTTTCGGCTCATCGAGATAGAGATAAGAAAAAGAGAGATTTTCGTCGGTTGTGGATTACGCGGATAAACGCAGCAATTCGCGAAACAGAAAGGGGCGTATACTATAGTTATAGTAAATTTATAAATGATCTGTACAAGAGACAGTTGATTCTTAATCGCAAAATACTTGCACAAATAGCTATATTAAATAAGAATTGTCTTTATAGTATTTCCAATGAGATCAAAGATTGGAAAAAAGCAAACGAAATGATTTAAACAAAGTCCCCCGGAGAAGGAACTCCGGGAAGGGAAGATAGAATCAAAATGAGTCCGATAAAATAAAATGTAAAATACAATTACAATAAAGTAGTCAAAATGAACAAAGACATTCAATAAAAAAAAGATTGCTTCTTCCTCGATTTTTCTTACGAGACAACAAAAAAATCCGTATTTTCGAATTTTTCGAGCAAAAAATCAATTGAAAAAAGAAAAATAAAGAGTAAACCTATTGTTTTTTTGTTCGAAAAGATCGAAAACCCGTAGTTCTAATGGCCGACTTGGCTTTTTCAAATTGTTTCTCATTATTCAGAAAGGGTAACAAAGATAGAATACGAGCTTGTTTTATAGCAATAGTAATTAATCGTTGTTGTTTCAGAGTCAATCTATTCACGCGCCTAGATAATATTTTTCCCTGTTCACTAATAAATCGACTAATTAAACTCATGTTTCTATAATCAATTCGGTCCCCCGATTGAAGCGGGGGCAAACGCCTACGAAAAGACCGCTTAGATTTAAGGAAAGATCGCTTGGATTTATCCATGGTTTGTTTAGTTTATTTATTCCTTATTATATAAAAAATATTCTGCCGAAAATCCTATTTCTAATTCATTTTTTTAGATCGGACCGAAATAGGATTTGGTTTTTTTCTTTTCTTTAATTTGAATTTGTATATGTTCTCTTTATTTATATATTGATTGATTTATATGATATGCGCTTATCGCTTAGATTATTAGAAATTCTATATAGCTTCTAGTTCGGAATCCTTTTTTTATATTCTTTTTTACTTTTTTATTTAAAGAAAATTGCTAATAGAATATTCTTTGATATATATTAGACTATCGTATAGAATAGAATATTATTATTATGTCTGTTTATTACATTTTGAACTCTCCCTTCAACCTTCAAAAGGCGATAAACAGACGTTCGGTTCGATCTATTTTTTTATCTCTCCATGAATTGTATGCTTGTAACAATAGGGACAGAATTTTCTCAATTCCAACCGACTAGGTGTGTTGTGTCGATTCTTTTGAGTAATATACCGGGAAATACCCCTTGATTCCTTATTAACATTCTTACAACTAATACATTCCAAAATAACGCTTACTCGTACATCTTTACCCTTGGCCATGAACCCCCCTTTTTTGTTCATTTTTTATTCAAGCAACTCTTTTATTTTCGACCTGAAGCGGAGAGAAAGAAAAAAATAGAAATTGCTAACTCAAAATACACTTTATTTAAAAGAGTTCGTTGCAGTAAATAGAGGAATAGGCAATAGTCACAAAAAAGAAATAGTAAAGAGAATTCTGTTGTTATAGTATAATAGACGTAATACGCGTATTTCGAAATCTATTTCTAATCACAGTAAAGTATTGCATTTCAATCTCGTGTATGAGACTTTTGCCCTATACCCATATTTTCATTTGCGTTCTCCCTCTATTCATTTTTGAATAGAAAATTGGAATTTTACATTCGAGCTTGAGCACAAGCTTTGCT